TATAAATATAATTTGAAATTTAAATTTGTTTGAATAATTTCTCTAAGTTATAAGTTTAAGTTAATAGAAGAAGTTCTATTTGCTCAATCAATTATTCCCCTATAATCTTTTCTCTCTTTTTGTTTGTCCACAACTTCCTATCAATCTAAACAAAAGAGTTCCGGTTTGCCATCCTTCCCTTGTATTCTCTTCGTTTGTATATCTATTACAAAGAATAGGATACAAGTAATGAATTCCAGGCATCTCGCAAAACGAAAAAAAGTATAAACAAAGCAACAAAAAATTTGGCACCTTTTACCAACTTGATGTTAAGAAATCCCCGCACCTAGAAATTCATTTCGTATAATTGAACCTTTTCAAACTGTTTCTTTTTAAGAACCAAAAAAACTTGTGCCAAAATAACAAATGCAAAGAAGAATAAAAGACCTTGGACCCGTAATGGGTCTTGAAGCACTACTTCTGCATCTCCCTGACCAAAGCCTCCCACATTGGGATTGCTTGTTAATGGTTGATCAAGCTTGATGGATTCACCCTCTGAAACAAGAAGTTCTGGTCCTGGAGGTACAATATCAACTACTTGATGTCCATCCGATGGATCAACAACGGTTATTTCATATCCACCCTTTTCTTTACGTACTATTCTACTTACTACACCTGCTGATGTAGCATTATAGACTGTATTGTTACTTTTGCTACCATCAGGATAAATCTGACCCCTTCCTCTGTTCCCACCTACATATATGGGATATTTTAAGAAGTGAACATCTTTCTTCGTAGCAGGGTCGGGGGAAAGAATGGGAAAGATGATTTCACTATATTTCTGACCAGGAACAGGACCTATCACAATAATATTTCTTTTATTAGGACGATAACTCTGAAAAGACAAATTTCCAATCTTTTCTTTCAATTCGGGAGAAATACGATCAGGGGGGGCTAATTCGAATCCGTCGGGTAAAATGAGAACAGCCCCTACATTCAAACCCCCCTTTTTACCATTAGCAAGAACTTGTTTCAGTTGCTTATCATAAGGAATTCGGACAACCGCTTCAAATACAGTATCAGGGAGCACAGCTTGCGGAACTTCAATATCCACGGGTTTATTAGCTAAATGACAATTGGCACATACAATTCGTCCCGTTGCTTCTCGCGGGTTTTCATAACCCTGCTGCGCAAAAACGGGATATGCATTTGAAATGGATGACCGAGTTATTACATATATCATGATCGATACAGAAATGGATCGAGTCATCCCTTCCTTTACCCAAGAAAAAGCATTTTTATTTTGCATGTCCAATCATTAATTTCGGAGTTTCTACAATAAATTAGATAGGTAACTAGTATAGTTACCTATACACGAGTCTGGCATTGTACTAGAATAATTGTACTGGAATATACGATGAATACCTTGAGCAGATGAAAGTATAAGGAATTAAGTAAAATTTTTAATTAAATGCTTAATTTCTATTTATTTATAAAGGAAGAAGGATTCTAATTTTATTGATATGATGAGATCAAATGAGTTCTTTATTCATTCATTGAATGAAAAATTACTACAAGCGAAGGAGATACACGATTTAAATAATGAAAAATCCAATATTTAACAATTGCATCTAGAATAACTGGAAAAATGGAAACAAGACCAGATATAATCTGATTGTTATGATCCAATCCAAAATCGTTGTAAACCAAACCTATCATTAGTTCCCAACCACGGGTCGAGTGAAATCCGACCCATAAATCAGTAACTAAAAGAATCGAAAAAGCTTTTATTGTGTCACTTAAGTTATAGAGGAATTCCTGAACCCAAGAATTCAGAATAACGAGTTCTTCATTACTCAGAATAAAATAACCACTTAGAATAGTGAAACAGATTATATTTGTCGAGAAATGTAAAATGATATGGAGATCATATTCATTGCATGCTTTGACCAATTGTATTGTTTCCTTGTGTATTCCTATATGAAGTTTTTGTATATGTGTTTCCGGGTACTCCTTTATCATTTCATCCAATAGGAATAGTTCTTCTAATTCTATGAATCTTTTTAGAATGTTTTTCTCTTGAATATGATTTAAAAAAGTTTCGGATTGTCTGCTATTCCACCAATAAGTAACCCAAGGTTCCAGACATTTATTAAAAGAGAAAGAGACCCACCAGGGCAAAAATACCATAGATGCAAGATAGGGAAGGGAGGCCAATGCTTTCTTTTTTTTCATTTTGATCTGTGAATTGAATTTGAATTTTTAATGAACCTGCTTCATTCGTCGACTCTATCTGATATTTCTCTGAAGCACGAGTTGTATAACAAAGTAGTGACCTCTGGATCTATCCCTTTCCTTTTTATTTGTAATATATTTCAGATATCTCAATTGGGCAAATTCAAACCAATTTAATTTTCATTTGTTCCTTTCGATGAATACTCCAAAACCCACTTTAAGTAACAAATCAAGTTTCGAGACCAAAAAACTTACATTAATTCTTTCGAAACGAAATCTTTTACTGTATAATCAGAAAAAGGGTATCAATTAAAAATTATGGGCCTAAAAAGATGAATTATGTATTACGAAATACATGTTCGGATAGGTTTGATTAATTTATATCTATAAATTAATTATTAGATTAGTTAGTTAGATTAGACTTCTAGTATAAAAGAATCAGGAAACTTGCCTTTTATTAAAAAGGGGAATTAGCAAGTTCTTTTCCCCACCTTGAGAGGATATTTATTCTTTACTTTAGTTCGAGTTCGTTTTAAAGTACTTCCATCGGTATGCGCAAAAAATAGGCTAATTCAGCAGCTTTTTGTTCAATTTCTCGTGGAGTCAAATTCTCATCAGTACGAGTCAAGGGAATGGCTCCTTGGCCCCTGATTTCCATATAAAGGACACGACGAGTATAAAGACCCTCTTTAACCTCTATTCTGATTGATTGGATATCTCTCATAAGGAACCGAAGGAAGATGCGACGATTTATTCCAGGAAATCCCCAACGAAAAATACACACTCTTCCCTCTTTTCTATCGAATCGGTCATAACCGCTACCTACATTCCACGAAATAGTGCACCACAAATAGGAGCTAATGAACAGACCCGCGATCCCATAGAAAGACATCACAACCCCTTGAGGAAAAAAAACGATTTGCTGAGATGGAAATACAGAGATCAAATTCCTACCAAGATAACTGGAAGTTCCAACCACTAAGAATCCTAGTGAACCTAAAAAAAGGATACAGGCCCAGCAAAAATTACTCGTTTTTCGAGATTCCGTTATAAGTTCTATCCATATATGTTCTGATCGCCAATTCATACTATACTGCATTCAGTTGCATTCGATTGGAATTGAGCGAATAACCCAAATAAATTTGACTTTACCTTTCTTGACCCCGAAGTAACTTTCACCAACTAGCACTATTGTTATGTGAAACATCGGGAGTAATTAGTTAGATACATTGACTTTCCATTTTTTATATTCGCTAATTCATTTTGAACCAGCTATATCCACATATACATGCATTTATACAGATATTATATATCCACATAAAAGTTCTTTCACTTGTGTGTTTGGCAAAAGCCACATATCATACCATATTACACGAAATAAATATCCGTATTATTATACAGTGTTGAAATCACTTGATAAGATTCATTACCATTGGGTCTAGACAATCTTATTTTTTTGGACATGAAGAAATAAAGAAACCATTGCAATTGCCGGAAATACTAGGCCCACTAAAGGTACAAAAATGGAGGGTAAGTTGAAATCTGTCATAGAATAGATGCCTCGATTTACTATTTCTATCTATTAATATTTCTATCTATTAAAAAGATATCCTCTTATGCTTATTTAGGATATATCTATCATAAGTAATATAAATAATATTATTATATTGTAAATAATATTATTTATAAGTGATAAATAATATCAACTATAATTCTATTAGCTATATGATTAGATAGAAACTATAATATTTAATTAGATAGAAACTATAATATTTAGAATATATATATATATATATTTAAATAATAAGTAATATAATAATGAATATTATAATATATAATATGAATATTATAATATATAATATAAGTTAAAATAATAATTAATATTATTTTAATTTTAATTTAATATATTAAAATTAAATAAATAATTATAAATAAAAAACAAAAGAAAAAATATAATTATCCGAAACCTCTGTCTATCTACAAGGAGAACTTATGTCAACAAGGAAAACAATATATATATTGTTTCTTTTAATTACGATTACGATGAATTAAATATTTATTTTTGTTCGCTACAAATAAAATAAGCGAATCTAGTGCTATACTTTAATTTTTGGAACTGTGATTCAAAGGAAAGAAACCGTGGAGTTGAAATAACTCACTCAGAACACCTTTTAAAAGATTACGTGGTACTATTGGGTCGAATAAACCTTTTTCGAATAAATACTCAGATGTTTGTGAACCCTCGGGTACTGTCGTATTCAATGTTTGTTCAATTACTCTTTTACCCGCAAATGCAATGGTTGCATTAGGTTCAGCAATAATGATATCTCCTAACATAGCAAAACTGGCTGTTACTCCACCGGTTGTAGGATCTGTAAGAATTGCTACATAGAATAACTTTTTATCTAATTGATAATTATATAAAGCAGAAGAAATTTTAGCCATTTGCATCAAGCTCAAACTTCCTTCTTGCATGCGTGCTCCTCCAGAAGCACACACAATAATGACAGGTAGAGATCGATTAGTAGCATATTCGATCAAACGAGTAATTTTCTCGCCTACTACGGATCCCATACTACCCCCCATAAACTGAAAATCCATAACGCCGATAGCTACGGAAATACCATTTAGTTGACCTATGCCTGTTTGAACAGCTTCAGTTAAACCTGTCTTTCTTTGATAAGAATCGATACGATCTATATAAGAATCAGAATCCAGTTCTTCTTCTGAAAAATCGATATGATCTCTATCAGAATCCGGTTCTTCATCAAATTCAACGGGTGAAT